AGACGCGTTACAAGTTCCATACAGATTACTTCTCAATACAATTTCTTTCAAATTCATTAAAATTTCATGTACGGATTCTTGAATACCTACAAAAGTAGAATATTCGTGTGGTAGTTTCTCAAATTTTGCACGTGTAATACATGTTCCTTCTATTTCTCCTAGTAAAGCTCTTCGCATCGCGATGCCTATTGTATCGGCTTGGCCTTTCATAAGTGGGGCCAGAATAAAGCGTCCATAATAAAGACGCTTACTGTCTGCTCTTGATTCAACACACTTCCACTGCAGTGTCCGAGTAGATACTGTTACTTTCTCTCGAACCATAGTAATATTATTTGATCAAATCATTGAATTATTTATTTCTCTTGAAATCTCTTCAATGGTTACACACGTCTTTTTTTGGGGGGCCTACAGCCATTATGTGGCATAGGGGTTACATCCCGTATGAAACTTAATAGTATACCACTTCTACGAATAGCTCTTAATGCCGCATCTCTCCCGAGACCGGGGCCCTTTATCATGACTTCTGCTCGTTGCATACCTTGATCCACCACTGTCCGAATAGCATTTCCCGCTGCGGTTTGAGCGGCAAATGGTGTTCCTCTTCTTGTACCCTTGAATCCACAACTACCGGCGGAGGCCCAAGAAATTACTCGCCCTCGTACATCTGTAACAGTCACAATGGTATTGTTGAAACTTGCTTGAACATGAATAACTCCCTTTGGGATTCTACGCGCATTCTTACGTGAACCAATACGTCTATTTCTACGTGAACCAATTTTTGGTATAGGTTTTGCCATATTTTATCATCTCATAAATATAAGTCAGAGATATATGGATATATCCATTTCATGTCAAAACGGATCCTGGTTTTTTTACTGATTTTTTTGTACATCTGTATATCAGGTCTTTTAGATTTCGGGAGTCCTTTTTGATTTAAAACAATTATCCTTGTCTTTGTTTATGTCTCGGGTTGGAACAAATTACTATAATTCGTCCCCGCCTACGGATCAATCGACATTTTTCACAAATTTTACGAACGGAGGCCCTTATTTTCATATTTGTCACTCCTTTTCTTAATTCTGAATCTACTTAATTTAATTGGAAGAAAATAAATTTCTTAAAATTTTTAACTTCGAATTGTATCCCTACGAAAGAATGTTGAAATCAAAAAATCACCCAATTATTTGAGTCTTTACTTTTGAATATACTGAATATAATATTCAAATTATATTCCCTTTAGTTGAATCATAAGAACTTACCATAATTTTGTTAATTTATAGGGAGTATATGTATAAAATTACGTTGAACCTTTCCCGAAGCAAAACCTAGAATCGGATTGATTTTTGTTATCTAAACGAACTCGAAACATACATACCATTGGGACGTAGCTCAGTAATTAAACCTTCGCAAATCTGTTTTTGTTCTTTCTCTTGCATTCCAGGTAAAACGGCTTTGAAACATCAACTAATTAAAGAGGCATAATATTATAAACCTACCTTTTACTCTTTTTTTTCACAAATATGAAAATTTCGCATATGATTTGGCTATCAGAAAGATTACCATATATAACACAAAATTTCCCCGCCGATTCCTTCTATTCGAGCCTCTCGGTCTGTCATTATCCCTCGAGAAGTAGAAAGAATTACAATCCCCATTCCGCCTAAAATTCTCGGAATTCGTTGATAGTTAGAATAGATTCGTAGGCCGGGCCGACTGATCCGTTTTAAATTTAAAACAGTTCTATATGGTCCTTTCCTATTTCTTCTATGTCGTAGGGTTAAAACCAAAAAAAAATTATTGCTTTCCTGATGTTTTCTCACGTTTTCAATAAAACCTTCTCGTAAAAGGATTTTAACAATATTTTCAGTGATATTAGTAGATGGTATTCGAACTGTTCTTTTTTCATTCATGTCAGCATTGCGTATAGAGGTTATTATGTCAGCAATAGTGTCTTTACTCATGATAAACTAAGATTATTGTTGCCCCCGAATTTTGATATAATCAACATGCTCTATTTCTTTTTTTTTTCTAAATTCATAAATATTTATGAATTTTAAAAGGTATATACGTGATATACAAACAATCTACTAATTAAAGTAATCCATTTCATTCAAATATTATAAACTATATCATGGTATTCCCTTATAATACTTCGGGTGCTAATGAAACTATTTTAGTAAAATTTAACTGTCTTAATTCCCGGGGGATCGCGCCAAAAATTCGGGTTCCCTTTGGATTTCCTTCTTGATCAATAACAACTGCAGCGTTGTCATCATATCGTATTATCATACCGTTGTCGCGTTTGAGTTCTTTACAAGTACGTACAATTACAGCTCGGATCACTTCTGATCTTTCTAGAGGTGTATTTGGCACTGCTTCTTTGATTACAGCAACAATAACGTCACCAATATGAGCATATCGTCGATTACTAGCTCCTATGATTCGAATACACATCAATTCTCGAGCCCCGCTGTTATCGGCTACATTCAAATAGGTTTGAGGTTGAATCATATCTTTTTTTATTGATTTTGTCTTTTCAATGTAAAGGGTGAAAAAAAAAAAAGAAATATTGTTTGTTCAAAACAAGAAACCTACAATTGTTTTTTTTTGATAAAAAAAATTATTTCCTTTTGTTCTACATTTCTATCCTATACCGAAAGAATGAATTGAGTTCGTATAGGCATTTTTGATGCCGCTATTGAAATAGCCCTTCTGGCTATATTTTCTGCCACTCCGCTCATTTCATAAAGTATTCTGCCGGGTTTAACAACAGCTACCCAATATTCGGGAGATCCTTTCCCCGAACCCATACGCGTTTCGGTTGGTCTTACTGTAACTGGTTTGTCTGGAAATATACGTACCCATATTTTTCCACCGCGGCGTGCGTTTCGTGTCATTGCGCGACGCCCCGCTTCTATTTGTCTAGACGTGATCCAAGCGGGTTCAAGTGCTTGAAGAGCATATCTACCAAAGCAAATACGATTACCTCGATAAGATATTCCTTTCATTCTTCCTCTATGTTGTTTACGGAATCTGGTTCTTTTGGGGTTATAGTTGATGGTTGTTTATCAATTCCATCCATCTCTATTACAGAACTGGACATGAGAATTTCTTCTCATCCAGCTCCTCGCGAATTAAACGATTAAAAATCAAATACATGGTGAATAATATACTGAATCGGGGTATTCTTTAAAATTCCATTTATTTAATAGAATAATATAATTTTTTTTTTTCTTTTGATTTTATATATATATATAATTAACCACATATATATAATTAACCACGTATTCTATTTAATCTTATAATGAATCTTTATTTGATTTTGCTTTTTCTTATCATATCGAATTTATTCAACCTTCATAAAAAAAAATTCGCGGGCGAATATTTACTCTTTCAACATTCAGTTGTAAGATTAGTCTATGACAACACAATCTTTCAAAAAAAAATTTGGTTCGTTCCGCCATCCTACCTACTGAATCATTAGGATTCCTTTTCAATAGAATCTTATGCATTCACAGGTTCTATCGTCCCCACCACCTCTTGAGTAATGATTAGGTCTGAATTCTACAACGGAGCTCCTAATGAAATTTTTGAGTCAACCTTCTCAGTCTTTATTGGCTCGGGGCTCTTTATTTGTGGTTCTATCCACGTATTTGTCTAATTAGGGATCAATCAGTATTGATGCTTTATTACATTCTTTTTTATGAGATGACTCATAGACCGTACATATTGGAATCGTATATCGTTGGTATTCTTTTTCTATCTTTCTCTCACCTTTCCATTTATCTGTATCCTTTTCTTGCTTTACAACCAATAATCAGATTGGTTTATATTTTTTTTTTGCAAAAAAGATTTCAGTTGCTACAATGATATGACTTATATATATATCCTATATATCTATATCATATTTTGACTGGCTCTTTCTTTATATCCAGATAATGCGAAGCAATGAGTTGGTTATTAGTTCTATAGTTATTAGTTCGTACTACGAGTTATTCCATTTTTTTGAAACCTAATCCTAATAGAAAAACCAACGAGTCACACACTAAGCATAGCAATTATATCAAATGATTAATTGAATTTTTATTCAACCTTATAGAATTGTTCATTTTTTTATCATTAAATAGAAATAGAACTAAATACAAGTTAAGTAAATGTTTATTATTCTTCGTTTACAAATATCCAAATTTTGATACCTAATACCCCATAGATAGTTCGAACTGCGTAGGAGCAATAGTCTATTTTGGCTCGAATGGTTTGTAGAGGAACCCTACCTTCTCTGATCCATTCGACACGTGCAATTTCTTTTCCGTCGATACGACCTGCAATTTGTACTTGAATTCCTTTTGTACCTGCTTGCTCAGTTAATTCAATAGCTTTTTTCATTGCTTTGCGAAATGAAACTCTATTTTTTAATTGCCCGGCTATAAATTCCGCAAGAATATTGGGGTGCCCATAAGGGTTTACAATTCTTGTAATAGCAATGTTGAGTTTTCGGTTTACACAATTGAGTTCTTTTTGTACATTGAATTGTAATTCTTCGATTTTTCGAGTCCTTTCTTCTATTAATAACTTGGGGAATCCCATATAGATTATCACTTGAATCAAATCGATTCTTTTTTGAATCTCTATACGTGCAATTCCCTCGACATTAGAGGATATTTTCAGATTTTTTTGTACATAATTTTTGATACAATCTCGTATTTTTTGATCTTCTTGTAGATCTTCGGAATAATTTTTGGGTTGTGCAAACCAAAGAGAATGATGCCCTTGGGTTGCGCCCAATCTGAAACCAAGTGGATTTATTTTTTGTCCCATAGTCCCCCACTACTATATATATCGTGAAACATCATATCGGTGTGTTTTTTTTTTTTTATTCGTTCAGATTTTTTTAAGCATAACATAATATAGCGTATTTGTAGTTTTTCTAATATGGAATATTCTTTCTTTAAATATTCCTCAGCTGTTTTTTCCTTTTATCTTTTCCTTTTATCTATATT